GCTGCTAAATGGAGCCCAGAACTAGCTGCTGCTTGTGAGGTATGGAAGGAGATCAAATTTGAATTCCAAGCAATGGATACTTTGTAATCCAATAATTACCGTTCGTTCTCTTAATTGAATTGAAATTAAACTCGGCCCAATCTTTTACTAAAAGGATTGAGCCGAATATAAACAAAGACACTATTGCATAACCTTATTGCATATATAGATTATATATATATATATATTTTATATTTTTTAGATAGATACATACTTATCTAGATCTAGAAGAATATACAAAATATAAGACTTAAACAACTCAAACGTTTCTATTGGCGTGTTGAATCCACAATTAATCCGATGGATCCTTAGGATTGGTATATTATTTTCTATCCTAGAATTTCTCTGGATCGAACCAAGTATCCCAACTCTTTTCTTTACTACCTATCCTGTATATTGTCCTTTTCGTTCCGTGTTGGAATAGAAACTTATTACTTATTTTTAGTTATTGGACGAGATTTTACAAAAAAAATTCTTCATAGGAGAGAAAAATATTTCTTTTTTTTTTATGCGAATTTGACACGATATAGTTAGAGTAGAAAGCCCAAATTATATTTCGAATTAGATATTTTTTATTGGAAAGAGGGTTCCATCAAATTCATATCTAGTGAAGCGCTAATCTGGAGTCTCACAAAAGAAAAAAATCCCTTTTTTAATACTAACGCTCCTTATTAGTTAATAATCCTGGTGATTGGATTTATATGTTTATTTTGACAGAAAAAAAGATTCAAATAAAAGATTTTTCATCGAATGACTATTCATCTATTGTATTTTCATACAAATTAAGGGGTAAGAAAACTCTATGAAAAGACGGTGGTTCAATTCGATACTGTTTAAGAAAGAATTCGAACACGGATGCGGGTTAAGTAACTCAACAGGTAGTCTTGGTCCTATTGAAACTACCAGCGAAAGTGAAGATTATAATCGAAATCAGATGAAGAAAAATATTCATAGTTGGGGTGGTCATGACAATTTTAATTACAGTAATTTATTCAGCGTCAAGGACATTTGGAATTTCATCTCTGATGAAACTTTTTTAGTTAGGGATAATAATGGGAACAGTTATTCCATATATTTTGATATTGAAAATCATATTTTCAAGATTGACAATGGTCATTCTTTTCAGAGTGAACTAGAAAGTTCTTTTTCTAGTTATCTAAATAATGGATCTAACAGTGACGATTTCCACTATGATCCTTATATGTATGATACTCAATATAGTTGGAATAATTACATTAATAGTTGCATTGACAATTATCTTCAGTATCAAATCTTTGTTGATACTGACATTGTAAGTGGTAGTGACAATTACAGTAACAGTTACATTTATAGTTCCATTTGTGGTGAGATTGAGGGTTCCAGTATAAGAACCAGCACGAATGGTAGCGATTTAACTATAAGAGAAAGTTCTAATGATCTGGATGTAACTCAAAAATACAGGCATTTGTGGGTTCAATGTGAAAATTGTTATGGATTAAATTATAAGAAATTTTTTAAATCAAAAATGAATCTTTGTGAACAATGTGGATATCATTTGAAAATGAGTAGTTCAGATAGAATCGAACTTTTGCTCGATCCGGGTACTTGGGATCCTATGGATGAAGACATGGTTTCTCTGGATCCGATTGAATTTCATTCGGAAGAGGAGCCTTATAAAGATCGTATCGATTCTTATCAAAGAAAGACAGGATTAACCGAGGCCGTTCAAACAGGCATAGGCCAACTAAATAATATTCCCGTAGCAATCGCGGTTATGGATTTTAAGTTTATGGGGGGTAGTATGGGATCTGTGGTCGGGGAGAAAATCACCCGTTTGATTGAGCACGCTACTCAAAAATTGCTACCTCTTATTATAGTGTGTGCATCAGGGGGGGCACGTATGCAAGAAGGAAGTTTGAGCTTGATGCAAATGGCTAAAATATCTTCTGCTTTATATGATTATCAATCAAATAAAAAGTTATTTTATGTACCAATCCTTACATCTCCTACTACAGGTGGGGTGACTGCCAGTTTTGGTATGTTGGGGGATATCATTATTGCTGAACCCAATGCATACATTGCATTTGCGGGTAAAAGAGTAATTGAACAAACATTAAATAAAACAGTACCTGAAGGTTCACAAGCGGCTGAATATTTATTCCAGAAGGGCTTATTCGATCTAATCGTACCACGTAATCTTTTAAAAAGCGTTCTGAGTGAGTTATTTCAGCTTCACGCTTGCTTTCCTTTGAATAAAAATTCAATTATCAATTAAAGGGCATTAAGTTCCCCATTTTATTTGTAGAAAACAAGTAGTTAGTTTATCGGAAACCAAGTAAAAATAAGATGAACGGGGTTTCTTTGTTAACATCATACGATTTAGAAGACAAGAGCAAAAGACGAAGAAAAAAATATATAATAATTAATAAATTATCATATATATCTTTTTTTACCATATAGAAAGATGAATAAGTCCATTATATACTCACTTAGATATATATACTGAGACCTATACTAATTTCATTTAAATTCGAATTTCATAAATATTAATTAATAAGAATTCTAATTCTTAATTAGAATTATTATAAGATCTCTTTATAAGTAATTTAGAAATAAGAATACTAGGTACAAATAATAAATCGAGGTATCCGTTCTATGATAACTTTCGACTTTCCTTCTGTGTTGGTGCCTTTAGTAGGTCTAGTACTCCCGGCAATGGCAATGGCTTCTTTATTTCTTCATGTTCAAAACAATAAGACTGTTTAGATCTGATAGGCCCAACTCTCATTCATTTGTTTCAAAACATAGACTTGTATCATAACGCAGATAACCATTTTTTGAAATATGGTATAACATTCCGCCGAACATAAAGGAGAGGCTTTTATGCTTATACCTGTAAAAAGATGATATATTAAGTCAAGGAATTCTATCGATTTGATTTCTATTTGAAAATATATCAGCATTGACGGATGGCTGAAATGTAAAGTTGGCGTATGTATATTATGTATATTGATGGGATCATACGAAGGGTATGTTATTATTTTAAATCGAACCAATTTCACGAATTCCTCTTAAAAGTTGATAGCAACCTAGTACTAGTTGATGAGAGTTACTTCGGAAACAAAAAGAATAAAGTCTGGGGTATTTTCTTAATTCCAATAAAACGAAAACGGATCAAGTATGAGTTGTCGATCAGAGCATATATGGATAGAACCTATAACGGGGTCTAGAAAAACAAGTAATTTATGCTGGGCCCTTATCCTTTTTTTAGGGTCATTGGGATTCTTATTGGTTGGAACTTCCAGTTATCTTGGTAGAAACTTGATATCTTTATTTCCGTCTCAGCAAATCCTTTTTTTTCCACAGGGGATCGTGATGTCTTTCTATGGGATCGCGGGTCTCTTTATTAGCTCCTATTTGTGGTGCACACTTTCGTTGAATGTAGGGGGTGGTTATGATCGATTTGATAGAAAAGAAGGAATAGTGTGTATTTTTCGTTGGGGATTTCCTGGAAAAAATCGCCGCATCTTCCTCCAATTCTTTATAAAGGATATTCAGTCCGTCAGAATCGAAGTTAAAGAGGGTATTTATGCGCGTCGTGTGCTTTATATGGACATCAGAGGTCAGGGGGCCATTCCCTTGACTCGTACTGATGAGAATGTTACTCCACGGGAAATTGAACAAAAAGCTGCCGAATTGGCCTATTTCTTGCGTGTACCGATTGAAGTATTTTGATTTTGCTATAATGATAGAAAAAATAATATTCATTACTTAAATGTAAATGAAGTGGTTCTTTCGGGCATTCATCGAAAGGAGATACTTGCTTGGAATTTGACTCATTGCGATACCTGGAAACAATATTTTTGATTGTTTTCTTCATTCGAATTCGAAGTGGATTCTTAATTTATTTCTTTATTCTTTCTCAATTCAAAGAAAAACTGCGAAATCACACACAAATAAAAAGCGAATAGATTCATAGGTTCGATACCTTGTAATAGAACTCATGCATGAGAGAAATATTGGATCGCATAGAGTTTACTAATGAGGTGTATTCATTAAAAATTCACAGATGAAATGAAAAATGGCAAAAAAGAAAGCATTCACCCCTCTTTTATATCTTGCATCTATAGTATTTTTGCCCTGGTGGATTTCTCTCTCATTTAATAAAAGTCTGGAATCTTGGGTTACTAATTGGTGTAATACTAGGCAATCCGAAATCTTTTTGAATGGTATTCAAGAAAAGAATATTCTAGAAAAATTCATAGAATTAGAGGAAATCTTTCTCTTGGAGGAAATGATCAAGGAATACTCGGAGACATATCTACAAAACCTTCGTATAGGAATTCACAAAGAAACGATCCAATTCATCAAGATACACAACGTGGATCGTATCCATACGATTTTGCACTTCTCGACAAATCTAATCTGTTTCATTATTCTAAGTGGTTATTCTATTTGGGGTAATGAAGAACTTGGCATTCTTAACTCTTGGGCCCGGGAATTCCTATATAACTTAAGTGACACAATAAAAGCTTTTTCTATTCTTTTATTAAGTGATTTATGTATCGGATTCCATTCGCCCCACGGTTGGGAACTTATTATTGGGTCTGTCGACAAAGATTTTGGATTTGTTCATAATGAACAAATTTTATCTGGTCTTGTTTGTACTTTTCCAGTCATTCTAGATACACTTTTTAAATTTTGGATTTTCCGTTATTTAAATCGGGTTTCTCCGTCACTTGTAGTGATTTATCATTCAATGAATGATTGAAAAAAGATTCACTAATATTAATAGAATTCGAATGTTTCTTACTTTGTAGTTCGATATAAGCAAAGTGTAGAAAATCCTACTTACTCTTTCTATTTCTATTTCTGCCCATCCCGAAGATTTATACATTATTCCAGTAAAATTCTTCCAGTAAATAGCAGAATCGCGGCTAGGGAACTATATTAGCGACCTACCCAATTTATTGTAGAAATTT